AAAACCACACCTGTAACCCAAGTCAATTCACGAGGTTTTTTAAAGCCGCCGGTGAGATACACGCGAAATACGTGCAGGATCATCATTAGGACCATCATACTTGCCGACCATCGATGAACTGATCGGATTAACCAACCAAAATTAGCTTCAGTCATTATATATTGAACAGAAGCAAAGGCCTCCGTAACGGTCGGACGATAATAAAAAGTCATAGCAAACCCGGTAGCTACTTGTACTAAAAAACAAGTAAGCGTAATTCCCCCTAGACAATAAAATATGTTGACGTGAGGAGGAACATATTTACTAGTTATATCATCGGCAATTGCCTGAATCTCAAGACGTTCTTCGAACCAATCATAGATTTTATTGAGATAGGTAAATCAAGGGGACCCCCCCGGAGAACCGTATATGAAAATTTCATCTCGTACGGCTCAAACAGAAACACCCAAATACTAGTTCTAACGGATGTGTGTAATATAAAGTTTGAAATTTTTTAATTCTATGATTTATGATTCCATTTTTTTTTGAAGATACTAAAGAATAAAAATCCGAAAGCTCTTCTTTGTGGTTATAATGCCAAAAAATCAAGTCGGCTCATTCGTCTATATATTGATCGTTATAGGCCTCTTGAATCTTCTATTTACCTATTTTCTTTGGTGTTATTTATGTGTAATGCGGCTTTACTGCTGTTTTCTTTATTATTGATAGGAATTCTCTTGTTAAGACCCTATGAATTGATTAAAACCTCAGATTCATACTAAAACCACGATGATTCAATAAAACCCTTTCAAACTAAGTCTAAGTCCCAAAATTCCCTGAGTAAGAACCATTGGATCATCACTTATTCAATGAATAGATATAATGATTAAAAATCCAAACCAAAGAAACCTTTGTTTTGTCCTTTGATCAAAATAAGCATAAACGAAAGTTTGAAAGAATCAAAATATTTCTATTTATAACTTCTAACTCTTTGAAAAAATTTTTTGAAGTCCGGACACGAGGTCTGACTATTAAGTATGAATCATAGTTCTAATAGTAATCTATTTCATATATTCCGTGCTCCAGATACTAGAATGAATATCCGACGAAGTAAAACCATCTCTATCAAGATGACAGACCCATTCTCTGTACTATCCATAGGATCATTTATACCAAGTCACACACTCATATTCCGGAAATACAGAAACAAAGAAATTCCACGGTCAAACTACCAAAATAGAATGGGATAAAAATCAGAAACCTAAACGCTTCACTTTGTATTGAAAAAGCCAGTTAATGGTTCTTGGGAATCTAATTCATTGAAATTCCATCCAGTAAAATGGAAGAATTATAAATCTCCAAAATAATAGATAGGAATATCGCGAATAGAGCCATTGCGAGACCCATCAAAGGAGTAGTTCCCCACCCAGGAGCTACTTTACCATATTCTGAATTCAATGGTTTCAATAAACTCCCCGCATTAGTTCGTTTTGGGCGGCCAGATCTAGAACTACCTTCAACGGTTTGTGTAGCCATAATATTTTATATTCAGTAAGATCTGTTGACTTTGTATACCATTCCGTTGTAAATAAATGATCTTATCATAGATCCGTTGTGGTCTTAAAACTTTATAATGTCTTAAAACTATATAATCATGGAAACAGCAACCCTAGTTGCCATCTTTTTATCTGGTTTACTTGTAAGTTTTACTGGGTACGCCTTATATACTGCTTTTGGGCAACCCTCTCAACAACTAAGAGATCCATTCGAGGAACACGGGGACTAGTTGAAGTACGGATCCTCCCAATATTGGGAGGATCCGTACTTCAATTGAGATAATGACAAATCATTTCACCTTTTTAGTTGGAACTTTAGGCGGGTCTCGAAAAAAGATAGCGAAAAAAATTATTCCTAGAGTTGAGACTAAAAGGAATGTATAAACCAATGCTTCCATAGATTCGATCGTGGTTTACAATTATAGCTTCCATACCTGTTTATTTGGGATCGTCTCCCGGATAAATAAAGAACAAGAGTCAAAGAAAAGGCAGTGATTCAAATCAAGATTTATCTGGTACCCCATCTAAAAATCACAAAAAGAAAATAAAAATGAAAAGTAACAAGTAACAAAGCATATTGTATCAGACTACTTGTCTTCTTGTAGTTGGATCTCCAAGTTTTTGGAATGCTCCAAATTCCACTTGAGCATCTAAATCTGGATCAATACCAGCAAAAACATCTCGAAACAAGGTTCTAGCACCATGCCAAATGTGTCCGAAGAAGAAGAGCAAAGCAAACGAAGCATGTCCAAAAGTAAACCAACCCCGTGGACTGCTACGAAAAACACCATCGGATTTCAAAGTAGCACGATCTAATTCAAAAATCTCACCCAATTGAGCACGTCTAGCATATTTTTTCACAGTAGCGGGATCGCTATAACTGACTCCGTTGAGTTCGCCGCCATAGAACTCGACAGTTACACCTACTTGTTCGACACTATATTTAGATTCCGCCCTTCTAAAAGGAACATCGGCTCTAACAATTCCGTCTCCGTCTACCAAAACAACCGGAAATGTTTCAAAAAAAGTAGGCATACGACGTACAAAAAGTTCGCGCCCCTCTTTATCTCTAAAGATAGGATGTCCTAACCACCCAACAGCTATTCCATCCCCGTTGTCCATTGAGCCCGCTCTGAATAACCCCCCCTTTGCCGGATTATTGCCGATGTAATCATAAAAAGCTAGTTTTTCGGGAATTTTAGACCAAGCTTCAGATAAACTTTGATTTTCAGCCAACCCAGCACCAATTCTTCGATATATTTCTTGTTGGAAGTATCCTTGATCCCATTGATAACGAGTGGGACCAAATAATTCAATCGGGGTAGTTGCTGAACCATACCACATAGTTCCAGCAACTACAAAAGCGGCAAAAAAGACAGCAGCAATACTACTGGAAAGGACGGTTTCAATATTTCCCATACGTAATCCTTTGTATAGGCGTTGAGGTGGACGTACACTAAGATGGAATAGACCCGCCAATATGCCCAAGGTCCCTGCTGCAATATGATGAGAGGCTATTCCTCCCGGAACAAAAGGATCAAAACCCTCCACACCCCACGCTGGATTTACGGATTGTACCCTTCCAGTTAGTCCATAAGGATCGGACACCCATATTCCAGGACCATACAATCCTGTTACATGAAATGCACCAAAACCAAAGCAAGCCACCCCTGATAGAAATAAATGAATTCCAAAGATCTTAGGCAAATCCAAAGAGGGTTTTCCTGTACGTTCATCAGTAAATATTTCTAGATCCCAATACACCCAATGCCAGATAGCTGCCAAAAAGCACAAGCCCGAAAACACAATATGTGCCCCGGCCACACCTTCGTAACTCCAAATACCCGGATTCGTTACAGTACCCCCTGTGATACTCCAACCGCCCCATGAATTGGTTATTCCTAAACGAGTCATGAAGGGTATAACGAACATACCCTGTCTCCACATTGGATCAAGAACAGGATCAGAAGGATCAAAAACTGCTAATTCGTATAGAGCCATCGAACCGGCCCAACCAGCAACCAGAGCTGTATGCATTATATGGACAGAAATCAAACGACCGGGATCATTCAATACGACGGTATGAACACGATACCAAGGCAAACCCATGGAAATACCCCTTTATCAATGAAAAATAGACACAATGTAACTTTATTGCATTGGAAAAAACTATGCTGTGGACCCTCTTTTTAGTGGATTATCTTGGGGAAAGAATTAATATTTGTTTGATTTGTTTGATTCTTTTCAATTACTTTTAGTAATAATGAAACTATTTTGTTCGTAGGAACAAAAAGAAGCAGATCTATTCTACACCCGATAAGTACCAATACGCAATGGTAGGGGAGTTGATACCATTTTATATGAGTGAATGCATATATATATTTGTTCATCATTCAAAGGACTTATTTGTAATAATTTTCCTTTATTCATTTTGTCTTCTTTATCTTTATCTTTTTTTATAAACTTAGTCAATCTATGGCTAAAATATGATAAAGGCCAATATTAGTAGGACACTAAATCCATTGTTACGCTTTCACATCAAAGTGAGATATAGTACTTAATTTTTCTTTTATTTAATGCCTATTGGTGTTCCAAGAGTACCTTTTCGAAGTCCTGGAGAGGAAGATGCATTGTGGATTGACGTATAGTGCGACTTGTCAGATATATTGGGTCATATGGTATTTCCCCATTCTCTTCCCCGATCGAGATATCCTCCCCTTCGCCCAAGAAAGATTGATTGAATTATCAAAAATTTGGAGCGTGAAGTTCAATTAGATCCATTTTTTCGGGAGGGTATACAGATTAATATTATCAATTAGAATAATTTATGGTTATCTTGGTTAGGCCAATAAAATGAAGTATCCAGGCTCCGTTTAGAAAAAAACCGGTAAAAAATCTATTTATGATTACTATTTCTATCATATTCTATTTCTTTATATATTTATAATAGAAGTGATCTCAAACTGTTAATCAATCGAGTAATATGATGAATGCATTGAATATCTGTTGTAAGACATGAAATAAATTGTAAAAAGGAAGTCGTAGCAAAAGGACGTGGTATTGGGGCATTTGTCATATATGTGCAAATCCAAATCGGGCGGATCTTTACTCGGAGTAGAGCATAAACCTAAAAAAATTGAAGAAGCCCATTCAGGAACAAGAAAATTACATCGCGATTGAGATTGTATCTCGATGAAACAATACATCAATGAAAAGTTAGTTAGATAAATTTAGTAATTTTTTTTTATAGATAAACAAAACAGGCCAAAACCCATCTTTTTTGAAAAATGAAAGAAAAGCCCCTTTTTATAAGTTAAAAGCCTGGTATGAAAAATAAAATAAAAGAAAGCGCTAGAATCTACATCTACACATTGATTCTTTTTTTTTTTTTTCGTTATTTTTGTTGAACCGTATGCATCAAAAGGTGCATGTACGGTTTCTAAGGGATACAACTTTATCCCAATCAACCGACTTTATCGAGAACGATTACTTTTTTTAGGCCAAGGGGTTGATAGCGAGATCTCGAATCAACTTATTGGTCTTATGGTATATCTCAGTATAGAGGATGATACCAAAGATCTATATTTGTTTATAAATTCTCCTGGCGGATGGGTAATACCCGGAGTAGCTATTTATGATACTATGCAATTTGTGCGACCAGATATACAGACAATATGCATGGGATTAGCCGCTTCAATGGGATCTTTTATTCTGGTCGGAGGAGAAATTACCAAACGTCTAGCATTCCCTCACGCTTGGCGCCAATGAGTTTTTTATTTGATTTGAGAGAAAAAAGAAGACTATGCCTTCGCGCTATATGAAATATGAATATATAAGTAATAATAGCATGGCACTTCGAATTCGATATGATAAATTTTTTTAACCCTTAAATTATGTATCGAAAGAGTAGTATGAGATAAAAGGTATTTCCGATTTTATCTAATCTATCGGGAGGCCTATTTCAGCGTCACAAACTTTTTTGTTTTCACGCCGGGAGGCTCTTAACAATATTTAGGTTATGAAAGAATATGAAAATAAAAAAAATCTTGTTTTTTTATTTGAAAAAAAAAAAAGAAACTTTGGGATTGCTAAATAACAGACGAAATAAATATATAAAGCAACGGAGCCATCATAGTATTTTTGAACTACTCCAAAAACAAAAAGAAGGGTGGTTATTGGATCATTTACCAACCCGAGTCTGATAGACCCTATATTTAATTTATTTGATATTTAAGTAAGGTAAAAACGAATTCCATTATAGAGCCGTATGCAATGCGTAAAAGATGCCTGTACGGTTGTTCAATTATATATTTTATTATTCTTTATCTCTTCACCTTATCATCATGCGAGATAGAATAAACATTTATTATGTTATATCATCAGGGTAATGATCCATCAACCTGCTAGTTCTTTTTATGAGGCACAGACGGGAGAATTTATCTTGGAAGCGGAAGAACTTTTGAAGCTGCGCGAAACCGTCACAAGGGTTTATGTACAAAGGACAGGCAAACCCTTATGGGTTGTATCCGAAGATATGGAAAGAGATGTTTTTATGTCAGCAACAGAAGCCCAAGCTCATGGAATTGTTGATCTTGTAGCGACTGAATAAAAAAGAAAAAATAACAAAAATTTCAGACGAATTGGTGATTTGAGATTTTATCTTCTTACCGGATTTAATATTCTATTCATTAATCTATTAATATAGAAATAAAATAATTCATAATCATCCGGTTAAGATCGATCTAAACCAGCCCATTATGTATATGATTCAATATGCCAACTATTAAACAACTTATTAGAAACACAAGACAGCCAATCAGAAATGTCACGAAATCCCCCGCTCTTGGGGGATGTCCTCAGCGACGAGGAACATGTACTAGGGTGTATGTGCGACTCGTTCAGATCATGGGCTAGGACAAAAGAAAGAAAACAATTGATCCAGTATCAACGATCAGTACCAGTGAATAGACTAGAATGGAAGAACTCCATTCAATATCTAAAAATCAAAAAGATCTATCCTTCTATTGTGGTATCAAATGTATGGTTTCCGTTGGTGCAAATCCAATCAACTCCGTTTTAAATTTAAGATGAGAAAGAATTCTCCATTGATAGCAAATGATATCCATTAAGCAGGGGAAATACTATTTTAAAAAGCAGAAAAATTATGCCTTACTCTTGCAAGAACGGACTAACAGGGTCAGCTACTCAGCTAATCTTCATAATTAAATACCGTTACTGTATAAGTAGATCTCATTGTGAAAGACCTCGTACTGGATAATTATGGGTAGAGCCAAAGAGTGTGAACTGTACAAGTTAACAATAACATTGATTAAATGAAAGAAGGGCTCCGGTGTATAGAGAGGACCTCACCGTTTAAGAAGTAACCATAGAAACGATGGAACCCACTATATCCATTTATATTTACTACTTTTATGTGTTTTTGATACCTAATATCAATACAATTTTTTCTAGGCATTTCACCTAGAAAAAAAAAAAAATCGTGGTCGGGAAGGTTATAGTAGCAAAAGCCATTGGAATTCAAATTTTATACATTGGAAGAATCCGTTTTGTTATTAATAGACTAGGATACGGGAAGGGAATAACTGAAAGAAAGGAAATCGATTAGTTATTCATCAAAGTTTCATTTATTCAATGACCAGAATTAAACGAGGGTATATAGCTCGAAGACGTAGAACAAAAATTCGTTTATTTGCATCAACCTTTCGAGGGGCTCATTCAAGACTTACTCGTACTATTACTCAACAGAAAATAAGAGCTTTGGTTTCGGCTCATCGGGATAGAGGTAGACAAAAGAGAGATTTTCGTCGGTTGTGGATCACTCGGATAAATGCAGTAATTCGCGAGAATAAAGTATACTTCAGTTATAGTAAATTTATACACAATCTGTACAAGAGACAGTTACTTCTTAATCGTAAAATACTTGCACAAATAGCTATATTAAATAAGAGTTGTCTTTATATGATTTCCAATGAGATCATAAAATAAAGAGATTGGAAGGAATCCGTTGGAATAGTTTAAATGGAGTTCCCTGGAGAATGAACTCTGGGAAGGTAGAGTAGAAATTAGTATGATAAAATATGATAAAGTCATCAAAATGAAGAAAGACGTTAAATAAAAAATATTTATTCCTCTTCTCCCATTTTTTTTCTTACGACAGGACATTTCGATTTTACGATTTTTCGAACAAAAAAAAAAACGTCAATCCGCATTTGAGTTTGGATTGGAATTTTATTTTGATTCAATTCAATTGAAGAGTCAACCTATTTTTTTTCTGGTTCTAAGACCAGCAGCTCTAGCGGTTGACTCGCTTCTTTCAAATTGTTTCTCATTATTAAGAAAAGGTAACGGAGATAAAATACGAGCTTGTTTTATAGCAATAGTAATTAATCGTTGTTGTTTTAAGGTCAATCTATTCACCCGTCTAGATAATATTTTTCCTTGTTCGCTAATAAATCGACTAATTAAACTCATGTTTCTATAATCAATTCGATCCCCCGATTGGATCGGAGGCAAACGCCTACGAAAAGATCGCTTAGATTTAAGAAAGATTCGCTTGGATTTATCCATGGTTTGTTTATTCCTTATCCTGAAAATCCCAATCCTATTTCTTAATTCTACATCATCTTTGATCCGATCGAAATAGGATTTGGTTTGTTTATATTTATTTGTTTCTATTTAAATAAATTAAAAAATAAATTTAAATAAATTATATATATATATATATTGTTATATATAATATGTAATTTTTCATCTTCCTTGGAAGACTGACACACGAGCGATCGGGTCGATCTATTTCTTTATCTCCCCATGAATCGTATGTTTGTAACAACAGGGACAGAATTTTCTCAATTCCAATCGACTAGGCGTATTGTGTCGATTCTTTTGAGTAATATATCTGGAAATGCCCATTGATTCCTTATTAACACGATTTCGAACACAACTGGTACATTCCAAAATAACCGTTACTCGGACATCTTTACCCTTAGCCATGAACCTCCTTTGGTTTTTGATTCACTCAATTCTTTAATTTTCCGACCCGAAGCAAGGAAGAAGAAAGGACACAAAAATAGAAGCAGGTAACTCGAAATCAAATTATGAAAGAAATATTTTGTTGCAATCAATATAGTAATAAATAATAAGTAATATAATGATTTCTAACTATATTTATAATTTTTAATTGCCGTACAGTATTTCATTTTCAGTTAAGTATCTTGTATGATATTGTTGCCCCAACCACCGCATTTCCGTTCTATTATTAATTTAATTTGAGCCTGAGCCCGAGTTCATAGTTTCACTGAGGGTGAAACCGCTTTTTCTTTGTTTTTTTTTTTTTAGAAAGAATAAGTAAAAAAAGAAAAAAAGAAAAAACAAAGAAAAAAAGAAGGGAGGGGTAGGGATTAGTTACAGATATTTGATTGTATCTCTAATCTTCTTCCCCCTTCCCATATCAATAGCTAGAATGAAAAAAAGGGGAATATCAACGCATCCGGAAAAAAACGATTGATCTCTATCAATAAACCTGCTAAAGCCCCGAACCATAGAGTACTTACTACCGGTGCCACGGAGAGATATGTTTTTAGATCTCGCATTTTAAAAACTCCTCTTTCTGTATTCGTTATTGTAATTTTATTGTAATTTGTAATACCTAATGGTAATACATATATGACCGGATGTGTATATGTAGTTAATGACTTACCACTTGTACGCGGAGTTCCTAATTCAAATTGAAATGTACAAAATAGATATTTATTTAAAGAAAAAAATACGTCCATTTCCGCCTTAAATTCCTAAAAAATATTAATTTTTTGTGGTAGATTTCATATTTATTTCATACTTTATATAAGTCTTTTACCATATTATATGTTTGTTATATGATATATGAGACCAAAAGGAAGAAGGAAGAAATGATAAGATAGTTTGTGTATATCAATGTAGGAAATAAAGATGTGGAAAACAAGGCAGGGATTCTCTACAATGACACTGTAGACCAATTGAAAGGGATGTAGCGCAGTTTGGTAGCGCGTTTGTTTTGGGTACAAAATGTCACGGGTTCAAATCCTGTCATCCCTACCTATTACTTATCTTCTGAGCAGTAACGAGGGATCAATTGAGATCAATTAATAAAATTGTACATATTTAATTAATTTAATTAAATAAATATTTAATTTTTATTTTTTATAGTATATATATATGCAAGATAAATTGGGGTTACAAAATATTTATTGTGATAATAAAGCGCTCTTAGTTCAGTTCGGTAGAACGTGGGTCTCCAAAACCCGATGTCGTAGGTTCAAATCCTACAGGGCGTGATTCTGTGTTCTTGTTAATCGCGGGAGGTCAAAATTACACTAAAATAATTGAGCAGCAACCTAAATTTGACCTCCCGCGGATTAAAGGAAGTAGGAGGTCAATAAAAAACGAGATGTTAATTAATCAAAGATCCA